TTAGATATTAGCATTTTCTGAAAGGTAACTATCCCGCTTTCATATAAAAATTTATATAGAATCTTTGAAAAAGACTTTTTTCATACTTCATAAAAAAGAAAAAGACTTACTGTCTTTAGGATCTGATGCTACACCGCTGCTCACTACCTTAGAGGATCCACTTTATTACATAAGTAGATTTTTAAGATTTATCTCATATTATGATATAAATAAACAGCTCTTGTCGTATGGTTCCAAAACCTTTACAATTGATCTTTACGGTGCTTCCTCTATCAATTAAATCTTTTTTTATCCATAGAAAAGAAAGTATTTAGGCATATCTAGTCTTCACTTCATATTTCGATCTATGAAGTTTATTTATTTGCTACAGCTGATAAAAAATCGTTTTGAACGATGCTTATGTAGAAAGCCCTTTTTTGTGTTTCTAGTATTTCATTGACTAGCTGCTCGTTCTTTTTTTCTATAGTGGAGATAGTCGCACGTAATGACAGATCACAGCCATATTATTAAAAGCTTGTGGTAAAAAGGGGTTTCGTTCTAATGCCCGAAAATAATATTCTAAAGCTTTGGTATGTTCCCCATTACTTGTGTGGATAAGGCCTATATTATAGAGTATATAACTTCGATCATAGGGGTCAATTTCTAGTCGCATAGCTTCATAATAATTCTGTAATGCTTCCGCATAATTTCCTTCAGATTGAGCCGACATCCGTTACGGTCGTCATTCGCTTTAACGAATTCTCCGTTTCAGAACCGTATGTGAGATTTTCATCTCATACGGCTCCTCCTTTAGGTGCATAATGAAAAAGAATATATGGAAAAATTTGATGTCATTATGAACTAAGCGGGGCTAATGTTTTTACAATAAATCCCTAGCCAACCTTCTTGCAAAAGATCTTTTCTTACTACCAAGTGGGTTCATGCTAGATAAAAATAAGAAAGAAAACTCTAAAAATTTCTTTGTTCTCAACGCCCCTAAATTTCCAGGAATTAGTCACTTCAACAGTTTTCAATGGTTATACGGGTATCCAAAGTACGAACGAGATGGATGTTTAGTGTTCCAACCATTTTAATTAGTCCCAATCCCAACGAAGAAGAAGAAAGAAAAGGAATCATTTTGAAGAAAGTTTTCGTGTTGTTGATTTCTCGGCGTAGTGCTGCTTCCCCTATGCCTCCTATTCGTATATTGTATTAGTGTAGTAGGATTAATCTGTAATACGGGAACCATAATAGGTAAAAACCTTTTGCTCAATACTAGAATTCACAATTGAAGCATCTAAGGCTGCATTAATCGTGGATACATGACAGAAGGGATTGCTTTTTTTATATTATAAACTTCACCTTCAAAGGCGTAGATTTTTTTTTTCAATACTCGTTTTTCTTTCTATTCCAAATCGGCGAGAAATAAAAAAAAGAATGAGAATCAAATCGCACCATCTCTGTAATAAGTAAATGCCTCTTTTTCTCCGGAAGTTGTCGGAATAACTCGTAATAAGATATCGGCTACAATTGTAAAGGTTTTATCAATAAAATTTCCATTTATACGCGATCTTGGCATAGGTAGTAATCCATTCTATAACTCTTTTGATTTCCGTTACCTTTGCTTTTGTGAGAAAATTTTCTCACAAACAAAGGAATTGTATAGTACGAACTAACATAAAAGCGGACTGGTTAAAATAAAAAAGCCTTCGATCTACTTCCAACTTTTTCCGGTCAAAAAATCTATTAACCATAATCTAAAAAACGATGAATAACTCGCTATTTACCCAGGTACTCAGTCATAATCCTGATGTCGGAGAGATGGCCGAGTGGTTGAAGGCGTAACATTGGAACTGTTATGTAGACTTTTGTTTACCGAGGGTTCGAATCCCTCTCTTTCCGTACTTTCAACTAATTCACGAATCTTACGTGATTGACCACAATGTATCAAATAAAAAAGAATAGATATAAAATCTACATTTCTTTGATATGGAAAATGCTGGGAAAAGCAAACAAGGATCGAAACCTCCCTACCAATCTATGATACATGAATAGGAAAAGGATTCCCCGACAAAATCCCTTACCTTGTGCCTTTTTATTTTTAATCAAAAAGGAGGGACAAAGGGGAGTTGTCCGAACTCTTGTTTTTAGTTATTTTTTTGACTTAAGTTAGGTTGATTAAGTCTGTCGAGAGTAATATTCTACGACAAGCAATTCATTTATTTTCAAACCGACGCATTTCCTATCTATTATTTGATTGACTAACCCTTCATATTGGAATGTGTGAAGAGTCAGATGGTTTGGCAATTCCTCGGGGGCAGACGAATCAAGAAGATTTTGAACTAAAGTTCTAGAGTTTTGTTCATCCTTCACTGTAATAATATCTCGGGGTTTGCAGCGATAACTTGGTATATCAACTATACGACCATTAACTAAAATATGTCCATGGTTAACTAATTGGCGCGCTTGCGGAATAGTCAAAGCCATACCCAATCGAAAAAGGATGTTATCCAAACGCATTTCAAGTAACTGTAATAAAACCTGACCTGTTGATCCCTTGGCTTTTCCGGCGATACGAACATATTTAAGTAATTGGCGTTCTGTAAGACCATAATGAAAACGCAATTTTTGTTTTTCTTCTAAACGAATCCGATATTGAGATTTTTTTCCGGGGCGTGATTGGTTTCTAAGATCGCTTCCTGCCCGAGGCCTTTTACTAGTTAGTCCCGGTAAAGCCCCCAGACGGCGTATTTTTTTAAAACGAGGCCCTCGGTAACGTGACATAAAGACTCCTTTTTTTATTGAAATTGTACAAAACTAAACAAAATTAAAACTGAACTAAATGATAATGATAAATGACGTGAAATCCACTCCAATAAACTATTGGAATACAAAGAGTCAGAAGATATATTCTCTCAAGATACAGATTTTTTTATTGTATATACAATATATATAAATCAACTAAATCACAAAAATTTTCCTTGATTTTCTTGATTTCTTTTGGAAAGGTCTAACCCTTTAGTACCCAATATATTCCTATATTGAAGTTTATATGACATAATATAAATGGCGTGGTAACTCTTGGAAAAAGGTGAAAGAAGTCTTTTCAATCTTCTTTGATTTTGAAAGTACATTAAAAATCATGTAAAAAAAAAAAAACGAAAAAATAGGGAAAAGCCGGCTATCGGAATCGAACCGATGACCATCGCATTACAAATGCGATGCTCTAACCTCTGAGCTAAGCGGGCTCAAATCAAATAGCGCATGCATACAAATTCATGAAACTACTAGATCGTATCAATTAAGTATTCTATTCATATAATACTTTTCCTTATCTATTTAGAATTAATCATATTCTATATATTCTAGAACAGAATATAGCTCAAATAAATAGTGACTATCATTAAAGAAAACATAACCTTAATTAATTAATAGAATATAGCAATATATCGACTTTCTAATTTTGATTTCATTAGTTTCTAAATAAGAAAATCTTCATTAGATCAGAAATCTTTTTTTTTTTTTTTTAAATGATATCTTATTTGAAATTCTTGTTTTTTTGTTCTAACCTCATGCTATTATTATTCTTTTCTACTTTTTGTCTTTGTATTTTATTTCTAATATTACTAATATTATCCAATTATTCCAATTAATATTCGAAATGAATAGTTGAATAGAATTTTGTGGAATTATTTGAATTTCAAATCTACGAAGTAGACTTAGAATCTTTTTCCGTTGCACATTGTAGGATTCTAAGTTTCAATAATAATTGAAAATTTCTTTTCATGGAAGTAAAAGAAAATCGACCGTTCGACTATTTCTTAAAATTTAAGACAAAGATGAGAAAAGGAAGAACATAGATATGTTATGTAATATATAACCATATTGAATTGCAAATAAAAAAATGATAGAATCTTTGTTGATTAGACTAAATCAATATGGATGGGGCTAAAAAAAAATGAAAGAAGATACCAAAGAAATAAAATAAGTATCTATATGTAATGAATTCTAAGGTTTCGGCATAAGAAAAAATGGAAAGACATCATAATGAGATCCTAATCTCAAAGTAAAAAAGGGGATATGGCGGAATTGGTAGACGCTACGGACTTAATTGGATTGAGCCTTGGTATGGAAACTTACTAAGTGAGAACTTTCAAATTCAGAGAAACCCTGGAATTAACAATGGGCAATCCTGAGCCAAATCCTGGTTTACGCGAACAAACCAGAGTTTAGAAAGCGAGAAAAAAGGGATAGGTGCAGAGACTCAATGGAAGCTGTTCTAACAAATGGAGTTCACTACCTTGTGTTGATCAAATGATTCACTTCATAGTCTGATAGATCCTTGGTGGAACTTATTAATCGGACGAGAATAAAGATAGAGTCCCATTCTACATGTCAATACTGACAACAATGAAATTTATAGTAAGATGAAAATCCGTTGACTTTTAAAATCGTGAGGGTTCAAGTCCCTCTATCCCCAACTCTACTCCCCAAAAAAGTCTGTTTGACATCTTACCTTTTGTTTTTTTAGTTATTCAAGAATTCATTATCTTTTTTCATTCATCCTACGCTTTTACAAACTAGAATTTCTTTTCTTATTATATACAAGTCTTGTGGGAGCTATCATACACATACAAATGAGAAAGAAATCTCGATTTGAATTATTTAGAATCTATATAATTTTTCATTTTAAAACTTATAAAGTCTTCTTTTCGAAGATCCAAGAAATTCCCGGTCCAAAGCCTTTTTCATTTACTACTTTTGCGTTTCTTTTCATTGACATAGACCTAAGTCCTCTAGTAAAATGAGGATGATACTTCGGTAATAGCCGGGATAGCTCAGTTGGTAGAGCAGAGGACTGAAAATCCTCGTGTCACCAGTTCAAATCTGGTTCTTGGCAGAGGGTTGATTAATTTTGATCAGTTTCGATTCTTCAAATGAAACGTATCTTTAGTAAAAAAAGTGCAATCATCCTTTATCCCCCTCTCTTTTTTTGTTCATGTTGTGGATCCATACGTTCA